CAATAGCATAAGCAGAGAAAAAACTCTTCCACTATCTCATTTAGTGCTCCCGCTTTCTCTTCCTTGATCGTCGTTGGTCCTTCTTTTCTCTTGCTGCTCGGTCGATTGCTGCTGTCGGCTACCTATGCCTGCCCGCGGATTGCTCGACCATCTGCCAATAATCATACTACTGCTTTTGGCTTAGTCTTTCCTTTGTCTAGTTGGGCAGAAGGAAAACCTATCTTGCCACAACTCGGTTTTGCGCATACGAACCTCATAGCAGGGTTTTAGCCAGATCGTCTGAAGCATGAACAGAATCGAAAACAGTAATAACTACTTATGGGCAATTGTGAAATAACACTAAAAACAGATCCTTCGAGAATGATCCCAGTTTAGCCCTTGTCCTGGCGCAGAAGCAAGTACGAGCCCATTTTTCTTTTTGGCATAACGCGCTGCTAATCGAATAGATCAGGTGTAGTTTATCCTTTCATTTTATAGGTTCCGCATCTATATATGCAATAGGCTGAGTTAAGTTCGGAAACGCTCCGTTCAGATGGGACTACTCAATGCATCTGCTTTCGACAAAAGCGGTTTTGAACTCAATCTTGGTTGAGCGTGCGGCTAACATGGGCTTCCTCTTTCTATCTCGAGTTGGTAGTAGCTTCAGTTGGCTAAAGCTCGTATTTGGGCAATCAATAAGGGCAGGTGCTTGCCTTGTCAAAGTAGCTCTAGCTTCTGTCGCAGTTGTTTGAGCTGGGCTTGCAGTTTTCGGACAACTTGCTAAGTCGTCTTATTCTAAACAACCTATTTCGATTTGGCGCTGCTGGAAGGAAGCTGGGATGCTACCCTTGAAACCCACTGCCTCAACTTGGGTCATCTTGTTATAACCAGTTCGTTGCATAATTATGTCAGCCCTGATACTCTGAACCCTGGTCTCCATAAGCACTAAGACAACTGGATCATGTCCTCGAACCAAATCGAAAATCGTGCGAAGGAAACGGTCACTGCCCGCTCCCCTACAATTCCATATCATTATCTTCATGGGAAAAAGAATAGATCTATTACCTAGCACTCGGCTAGTTACAAATCTCGGCTGGACCCCTTCTGTGAGCCCCGCCATCTGTAGCCTCCTCATCTCTATCATTACACTCAAGGGTAGCGACACCTAAGCCGCCAAATCCAATTGTTGACCCGGACCCCGCCACCAGCATCTCTGGAACCCTTCCTTTTTAGGAGACCTAATTCTAGATCCGATCCTAGCTCTAACGGCCTAGATCTTTCATCACTCTGGTCTATATGGAATTTCGTTTCTATGGTACCATTGAATTAGCCAAAAACGGGAGTTGTTAGCCTTTCTTTGATGGGTTATGAGCAGGCATTTTACCAGAGGCTTTGTGAGACTTCCAACGTGAGGGAAGTAGAAGACTAGGAATGAAAAACTCCCACCGCCCCGATCCAAAGCATGACGTGCATCTAACTGAAGCAGCTTACTCATCGCTCAAAGCAACAAGCCGGTCAAGAGAAGAGAGTGGGAGGGCTTCTTCCCATACGTTTAAAGGTAGGAAATAAGTTCGCTATTCTCCTGTATAGGGCTAGCTTAGTGATGACAGCTTCAATCGGGAGTCAACTATCTAATCAAATCAAGTGAGAGAGGGTGGCATTTTGTACATTCGGGACAGAAAACGGATCTCTTTAGTGCGATCCGTGGGCAAGAACTCTTCAGCAACCTATGAAGGAAGCATAAGCAGCTCCCTGAGAGACTCTTTCCACGGGTGAAAGAGCAATGGATAGGTCAAACAAAGGCAGATGTATAAAGAGCTTTGTATCTCTGGGTTGGTGCTCCTAAGCGCAGGAAGGGGAATCAATGGCTGGCTTTGGTTGATGTACAACTGACTTCTCAACTACGTCGATCCTTGCTTGACTCTTCTTTCATTTCGATACAACAAATAGAAAAGGCCGGGGATCAGCACTCCTCTTCACACTTTCTCACAGACACTCTGTTCTTAAAACCAAAAGGTGAGGAATTGGCCTGTTCAGGTCAAATCATCCATGAACCCTAAGTGACGACCCTGACATCGCAGGTTTGATAGCCGCATCTTCAGTCAAATAAATGTGAATTGTTCTGGTTCTAGCTCGGCTGCTTCCCTTCTTCCACGGAAGCTTCCCACTGGACGATTGAGTCACCTACCCACCCTCACCCAGAAGCTGTATCAGCTGCTTCTTTTGGTTCTTTCTATCAAGGGAGACCCCGGCATCTTGGACACTGGGCAGTCTGATTCTACGGCAATTGCTCTTAAGACAACTCGCCTCTTCTAGTTTTTTTCAAGTAAGACCTTGTGGATTGTGAGAAATCCGTTTCTGTGGAAGCCGCATGGGCTATCTTTCTGGTTTTCCGCCCTTTCACCTTTCCAACTCCTTAAAGGCTTTGATTCTTAACCTAATTTCTTCGATTCGTCTCCCGCAGGAGAGAAGATGAACAAGCACTCGTGAAGTGATCCTTTTCAAGAACATGCGTGGAAACAGCCCTATTTCGAGATTTTCCATTTCCGCGCGGTTAGACGCAGGGAAGGCTGACTTTCCGCGTAGGCTGGATGCGCCAACATCTCGACTTTGGAAACTCTCTCCTTTCCCGAAAGTGGTTCACATGGATTTGACAATATGGAGGAGGAGGGTCTTTGCTTCACTTTGTCTCAATCTCCTACCTATCGCCGGACATCCTGTCATCTTTCCAGCATCGAACATCCATATTTCCAGTCAATTCTTCTGGTAGAACAAGTGTTTCCAACCATTTCAAAAGGAAATTCCATGTGAATAGGCCAAGTCATCTCATAAGAGAAATCGAGTCCTCATGAATGTGATAGTTCAAGTTATTCTACTGGGAAATAGTACCCAAACCCCTCTACTTCTTGAATTGACCTTATTCCTACCAATCTATACTCACCTAGGAAGAATGAAAGCACCAGGTTCTATGTTGCGTGTTATTGAATAATGGCAAATAGGCCCCCCCTAGGGCTAGAAAGAATCTCTATTTGCTGGTTGCTGGTTCACCTCTCTGGATGATACCAGGTTCCATTGAACAAGAAAAGAAAGCAGACGGAAAATGGTTGGCATTCCAGTAGGTTGGTCCAAATTCAAGCTCCTTGGTATACGCATCATGGGTAACCCCCCAAAGCAAAGGTGAGGGACAAAGAAAATCCAAATGGGAAAGAATGGGCTGATGTGCTTCATGTTTCACTGCGAAGCTTTTGTTCGTAAATCCGAAGATAGGAATTGGTGCGTTCAGTTCAAAAAGATTAGATATTAGAATTCTATAGTTATTGGGAAAGAAGTCGTATTCACCGCTTATAAGGAAGTTGGCCGTGGAAACGACATTACGAATCTTGTACCAACCCGTGGATCACATTTTGTATACATTGTCGAGAAGAAAGAAAAGAGCTCTGATTCAAGAAGATGACATCTTGCCTTTGATCAGCTATTAGTGCACCTATCTGACTACTTGGTCGTTAGATCTAGGATGTGACTCTAAAGTGCTGTCGAGATCGAACTCGCTATGAATCCCCTAGATATACGTGCTTGATGAACCCACTCGACTAAGCCGGTCAGATTGCAATTCTGATTCTTTGTCTTCGCCATCACCTTCTATCACCTACTTCCACCGTCAAGCCTCTATCAACACTTGAATGGAGAAGGAGATTGAGTATCCAAAAGGCAAGCCAGTGAAGTCCTTATTACTGAGTCCAACCCTTCTACTAAGCTAAGCCAGTGATACCCTTTTCCACTTTGCCCATTTATACCTGGTGCACGCACGAACGAATTCGTCAATCTGACATTGGAGTCTTTTTTCCCTCTCGGAGAAAGACCTACCCTCTATTAGTTCCTTGAAAGAATTCGTTCCAATGACTCTGCTTTATAGACCTAGAGGAGTGGGTACCTATCCTCTGTGAATGAGAACCATGTTGAGTGAGAAAGGCTATTCTCCTTTGGAAGTGGCATTGCCCATCTTCTTTCAATTCCTCTTCTTTGCTTTGTTTGACTTTCCTTTGCACTCAACCTATCCGCATAGCCATCCCGCCTCGCCGACGTTCTGCTCTGCGAGCCTAATGTCGATAGTGAACTAGCTGCTTCCACTGCTTGATTAGCCCCAACGTGTGGACAAGAGACTCTGGGAAGGGGAGAGTGAGTGAATTCACTTTACATCTCCCGATAGGCCTTAAGGTGAATAAAGATCAATAAAGGTATCATGACTTTCAAACTACTCACCAGGCTCTGTATCTTTCACAATGGCTGCTTTAGCGGGCTAAAAAAGGGCCAGTTTACTCCTGCCGGGATAACACACACGCAGAGGTTGGATTTCGAGCGAGACAAGTCACACACAGGTCTATCAATCCAATCCGAAGCCACCAACACGGTATCAGGGCCAACCACTCCCTCCCTGTAAGAAGGGAGTGTCAAACCACTCGATCTTAGGAAGAGGGCAAGATGACAGCTCTGCAAAAAGGGGCTTTCGCCCATTTATCAATTTCGTGCTTGTAACTGCTATATCCTGGGTGTCAAATCCGTCCACTGGCAGTAGTGATCTATATCCTTCTATCTATCCCATTTTCATGGCGTAAAAGAAAATAATATAGCCAGTTTCTCCTTCATCAAAATAGGCCGTTTACCTGTCCTCTCCTCTTCGTAACTTCGTCAATGGAGGATAGCTCTTTCCTAGTGATAATCTATTCTTAACACTAACGGTTTCCTCCAAGTTGCCCCATCCTGTGTCTTTCAGAATAGCCTGCTTGAGGGGCCTGAAAAGCCACCCTGGTTGATGCGGAATCCAATGCCGGTGATTTCAGGGAGTTCTATCGCATTTTCTTCAACGGAATAGAAGAGAAGATGGAATCAAGGTCAATATCAACCAAAGGGAGTTGAATGTATCCTTTATTGACTCTTCTGACACCTGAAGGTACACACCAGAGAGAGAAAAGGTGCATTTCAACTCCCCCACTCTCAAACTCCCTCACTATCAATTGTCCACTTTCCATTATCCAGGTCCATCTCCATTATCAGGGACAAATGGGGTATATAGAAGTTAACATAGCTTTTTATGCTGAGGTGGATTGAACCTCTCTGAAAGATGAACCCAAAGAGAGCTCTAACGCACTACTAGAATATGTTAATAATCGAGCGCATCCCTTAGGACGAGCAGCCCTTGAGTGGGAAACTCCAAGCTCTGTCATCTTCGCATTCGTCTAGAAAACATCTTCTTGCTCATCAAGATTGAACCAATGATAAGCTTTGAAGATCTACAACGGAGAGTGCTCCATTTGGTTCATGCAATATGAAATTCCGTGGGAATGATTGTCAATACTAGACAGGCTCTTTGATCGAATGGGTGATATAGCTTAGTATAAACAAATCAAAGCTATTCGTCTAGTCTACTCCAAGCGTAGCCTAAGCAGTCGAGGAGAGGGATCACCCGGTAACAGTATGGCAAGGGGTGAAAGCCCGATGAAAGGCTCAAAGTCTCCCTGCAGACTCACCGGTTGTCACATTGAGGAGATCCGCCAGGGTACCAAAACCGAATCCGAAGTACCTTTCGTCGCTGTATTACTTGCTTTTGACAGATAGTGGAGAACCATCTTGCTATGACGAGGCTTTACAGGTCAGTGACTCTGTGAAGTGGGAGCGTGCTATGCAGGAGGAGATGGATTCACTCCACTCGAATGAGACTTGGGAGTTGGCTAGGCTTCCAGCTGGGAAGAAAGCCTTACAGAAAAGTGGGTCTACAGGGTCAAGCAGGAAAGCGATGGTAGCAAGAGTCCACTCCCTCCAAATCTCTTTATGCCAATTCACAGCTATATGAAATGCACTTTGATCATTTCGATCTCCGTCTTAGAGCGAAAATCGAGTTGCACCATTTTACAGCTATATGAAACGCACTTTGATCACAAGTGAGAAGATTTCCTTCACTTTCTGAAAGTGCACTAAGGATGGAGAATGAGTTGCTGAGGACCCGGATTCGTCAGGGTAGTAAAGCAGTAAGACTTCAAGCAAGGAAGAACGAGCAAGACAACAAGCAAGCGAAGAGAAAGGAGCGAACAAAGACTATTAGCCGATAATAAGAAGACGATTCGCCGATCGGGGAATAGTCTACTTTTGCTGTTGGTTCGCCCTGTGGGTTCAGGTGGAATGATTCATTCAAGAAACGGAATAAAACTAGAAATTCGTTGTTGTTCTTGCGCTATCGCGATAATCCGTAGCTTGTTGAAGAAATGGTTCAATGTAATGGTTTTAATGCCATGCAAATAATTCCTTCTTTAGCTTTACTCTTAACTCTTAATTATAGTAGTTTATTAGTTGAAGAGTGAGTGACTCCTTGGTAGGAGACACGAACGGGTAAAGTTCAAGTAAGGAGTTGAAGCTAGCTCTTGAATTTACAGAAAGCAGAAAGGCATTACGGCGGATCAATCCAACAAATTCAAAGACGGGAAGTAAACTCCAGACCGAGGAGCAATTGCAAAAGATATAGCAGGAACTGGATCTCTTTTCACAGTCAAAGCCTAAACCGAGAAAAAAGAAAACATTCACCTAGAAGGAGAAGGGCCATCCTTATTAAAAGGAATTCGTCAAGGGCTACTAAGCAAGCAGCAAGGAATGGGCTATCTAACTCACTCAAGGGACGGGAAGGGCCAACCAAATGAGAAATAGAAGAGATAAGCTAAGCAGGCAGGCAGACTAGGCCACTAGCACTTGATGAGCTCAGAGCGATGAAAGAGCATTTTCGGGAGATCCAGGGCAATTGAGACCTGGAAAGAAGGCATTTTTTCGCATTAAGGTATCGCTAGTTGAGACAGCCTAAAGAGGGGCTTAAACAGGGGCTTTCGACTAAAGAGAGAGGCATTGAGACGACCCACTAAGTACACTACTACCTATGGAGATAGCCTGAACAGGGCTTGTTACTCAACTCGTAGAAGTTGACAATCCAAAATGAATAGCAGTAGCCTAAGCATCAATTATAGCGCAATTCCCTCTATTGTGACTGATTCACCTAACGCCATAGCGAATATCACAGCTCCAATCATAGCAGCCAATGCTACTGTTCGAGTGTTTGGCTTAAGCTGCAACGGATCAATCAAATACCGGTCAAATGGATTACTTGGTTGTGTATTCCGGAATGGACGAAAACCATTCGACCTCATCGGGCACTCCTTCCTAAAGTGCACTCGCTCATCAGTCGTAACACTAACGCACTCCTCTATCCATCTTTCTATAGAAAACCCCGGAAATGTGCTTACAGTCTTTAATGAAGCTCTACTCTCTCTTGTAATTCATCCCGCTATTCCTGACCGAATGGAATTACGTAAGGGACGTCATTAATAGACTCAAAGATGACTTCCGTAGAGGGACTGATGCTTGCTACAGATGCGGGAAGCCTGGTCGCTCGGGATTGTCGCTCGAACCAGGGAAAGGCTCCGGCTCCAGCTAGAGGCGGTGGACAGAGGAAGACGGCTCAGGCCCGTGTGTTTGCACTCACACCTGGTGATGCAGAGGCTTCGAACGACGTCGTCACAGGTACACTCCCGTTATTTTCTCGACGATTTGTTCGATTCTGGAGCCACCCACTCTTTTATATCGCATGTATATGCTCGGTTCTGTGCGGAGAAAGCGGAGCCGTTGGACTATGATCTGGCAGTGGCGACTCCGGTGGGAGAGTCGGTGATGTGTAGTTCTGTGCTCAGGAGTTGTCCTATTAGTATCCAGGGTAGCCTGCGGATCTGATGGTATTCGACATGCACGCTTTTGACGTCATCTTGGGAATGGACTGGTTGGCGTCATTCCATGACTGTCTAGACTGCTTCAATAAGGAAGTGGTGTTTAGACCCCCCTGATGGATCGGAGTGAAGGGGCTATTCTTAGCGGCGAGCGGAGCGGGCTAAAGGTGTATCAGTTGTCCGATATCGGCTTCGCCTTTGATCGCCCTTTTAGCAACTAGAACCCCCTCTCTGCGGTCAGTAGTTAGCTGTGGAGCTCCTTAGTCAGAGTTCACTGCCAAGCGTCATCTGGCCCGAGCGTAACGGTTTGAAGTATGACTCTCTTTTGCTAGCTTTAGCTGTGTAGCTCCTGTTGGGTAGCGGAGCTACACCTATGCGTTAGTGCTCTGCTCTGATCCGGTAGTTTAGTTATAGCCTCTATGCGCCTCTGTGCTTTCAGGGTTGTCTGCAAGTCTTGACTCTGATGAGTGGAGTGAAGAGGCTCTCCAAAGAGAGGCCCCGAACGGAACGGGGTTGCCAATCAATATAGAACGCGCGGCCGCCCAGTCAGCTTCCAAGCCGTAGTGCGCTAGCGCGCCCTGGAGTTTTTAAGCAGGAGCAAATGACTACGGCGATGAGTGAGTCAGTCAGTAAGTCAGTGAGTGAGTAATAGGAACCTGTATCGCTCCCCACCTTGGGACAGATCCTGCTGTGGAGTAGACCTTGGTCCACCTCATGTCAATTAAGCAAAACCCAGAAGAGAGGCTTCGAGAATACCTCAGTCGCTTTAATAGTAATGCACTCGAAGTGAAGAATCTGGACCAATCTGTGGCTCTAGCTGCTATTTCCAATGGATTGAAGGGAGGTCCCTTCTCCTTTTCACTCTACAAAAAGCCACCTTCTACCCTAGCTGAACTCCTCGGCTTCCCATTCAACAACAGCAAGAAGACGACTCTAGCCCGCGGAAAGCTTTGAACATTCGCTTTTCTCGGGTTCCTAGCCCAAAGGTTCTAGGGTTCGAGAGAGAATTCCTACTATAATAGTTGGAAGGGAAGAAGGTAATCAAATCAGTAGAATGCTGCTTTCCGTGCTATCGGTTGTTCACATTCAAGCATGAGTTAGTTCAGAGTCGGCAAGGGGAATCAGAGAAAGGGCAGTTTAGTCAACAATCATGACCATGGGAACATTTGTTCGCTTTCTAGGTACCCCCGAATCTACTAGTCATCGCCTTTGAGCTGGGAAAAGCATTTCCCTGGAGTCGGCTTTAGTGATATCAGATTCTTCCGAAAGCTTGGCACTAGGATCTTCATCAACGCTGGTAGGTGACCTGGCTCAATCTTATTAGCTGGTCTTGCTGGCTCTCCTCTTGCTTCCACCGTGATGGGATGGATGTCGGTTCCTTCTGCGGTGAAGGTTCCACCGTAGGTGCTAGCTAAAAGTGTTTGGTTTGGTGACAGGTCAAGCTATGTATCAGGAAGGCGGGAGAGAAATGAATCTCAAATCCTGGTATTCCACATTCCGTTTTGTATCATTGAGGAGAGTTGATTCATCTTACTATTGATGGCAATTACTGACTGATCAAGGAACAACAGAACATGCCATGCTATGAAGGAGATCGCTTTATGGGATGGGACTGTAGCGTCGGCTTCGCCGTTTGAGAAGACCGTTATGTCCTTATATGCTTAGCCTAGATCATTCCCTTTCTTCTTTCTATTCCCGTCGTCCGGTTTAGTAAAGAGAATTAACCTCAAGAGAATTCCTTTCTTTCTTCCCGTTCAGTTTAGTAAAGAGACTCCCCAAGAGTACTTTAGGAGGCAAAGCTTCAACAGCCATTCGGTCCTTTCTTTCTTATGAAATTCCTTTTGCGTATGCCCTAGTTGCAGGTTCTTTTCGAACTTCTTTCCGCCTTGCTTTCATTCTCCAGGGTTATTACCCCGACGCGGGTTCCTTTCTTTATTCTGAAATTCCCGTTCGAGAAAGAAACTACCATTTCGGTCTAGCCTGCTAATCGTTCTATTCCCCTTCGTCCCTTATTGATGGGTCTGCCCCGGCCTTGAAAAAAAGCTTCCTTTATAATGACATTCCCACATTGTTCTCCTTTTGAGTTCCATTGGACCTCAACCTTTGAGAAGGACAATCCTTTCTTTCATATAGAAATATTACTTTGTCTATAAAAGTACTCCAAAAGCGAGAGCTTCCCTTCGCTTCGATACAATCACCGAGGAAAGAGCTTCCCAGAACCCTCGTCCTCAAGGAGTTCAGCTTCCCTTTCCCAACGAGTGGAG